TCCTGGGTCGATGCCCGAGCGGTTAATGGGGACGGACTGTAAATTCGTTGGCAATATGTCTACGCTGGTTCAAATCCAGCTCGGCCCAATAATTCGCTGCTCCACCATGAAATGATATAACCCCTTTTGTTTTCCAGAACTGCCAGATACGAAAGAATCAAGAATAAAAAAAAGAGTCCAATTCTCTGATATATCCCTACCGCTATTTATTTATTTTATTTGCTCCATTTATTTGTTCCCATAAATTCTGATCTTGCTAATAATGATCTAGATTCCTATCAGGATCATTAAATAGAAAGTATAAAGTCTAATGAAAAGAATAAAGTAACGCAAAAAAAAGAGTCTTTTTTTATTTCTTTTTTTTTTTCATTGTGGACATTGAAAAAAAAAGAAATAATCGATTTGCAATAAGGAAAGGATTACTAGTAATCCGTGCCGTTCTCACTAACGTGTATATCCGTGTGGATATCAATATCTCACTCACGTCTCTGTTCCAACACGTCGATTTTTCTCTAAATAGAAATGAAATGGTTTGAATGAAATCATAAGAATATGTATTCGGTACTTTTTAGTTCCCCGGGATTGTAGTTCAATTGGTCAGAGCACCGCCCTGTCAAGGCGGAAGCTGCGGGTTCGAGCCCCGTCAGTCCCGACGGATCCAAATCCAATAAAAAAAAGATATCAATATATCGCGCCTTTTTCTGTTAAACTAGGTCAAAAGAAAACGGTCGAATTTCATGCCTAATACGATCCTTTTCTCTTTTTTTTTTCAAGAAAATTATATCATTAAAAAAAAAAACGAAAAGGGAGTTTAGAACTTAACCCCTTTCCTTTTTCTATTTTGTTTCGATTGTTTGTTTGGTTTATTTCTAAACCCTTTGTAAACAATGGAAGTGGAAGCGGTTAGGTGGTTGTACAAGTAAGGCGGTCGATTATAGAAAAGACAGAATGGAAAAGAATGATAAATAAAAAAAAAAATATTAGTATTTTAGTATTAAAGTAAAGGAATTCTTTTGATTGAATCCGGGATTGAAGTTTGTATTCGGTGTGTGGATAAAAGATCTGCCTATGTTATACTATTGAATTCTCGACGATGAATCGACTTGACAGTCAGATATTGTTATTCATGATATTGATCCCATTCGCTATCATCGAAATGTAATTGATCCCATTGAATTTACAAGCGAAAGGGTTATCATCTCTATGGGATTAAATCCCGAGTTATTGTGAAGTAAAAAAAAAACCAAACGATGAGATTATGGAAGTAAATATTCTCGCATTTATTGCTACTACACTGTTCGTTCTAGTTCCTACTGCTTTTTTGCTTATAATATACGTAAAAACGGTCAGTCAAGGTGATTAATTTGAATGAAACTCGACTTCTTAGTTCTTATCAATGATTTAAGAAAAAAAAAAATTCCAATTTCCCGTCTTAGTCTTAAATAAAATGAACGGACTAGAATCAGCAATAGCCTATGAGATCCGATAGTATAGTAGAAAGACTCATATATGAACCTTTCTACTATACTATCTATTTTTATTATTGTAATGTATAAAGATAGAAACTGAATAGAGATCAATCTACAATATGGATATGTATCTTCATACATGTTAATATGACTTAAATATATGTAATGTATATAGTATCTCAATTCTATTTCTTTGCTTCATCTATTTGTATTTTCTTTTTGTTTATTCCAATCAATCTGAAATAAGTGAAAGGCGGCTCTTACGATTTTCTAATTTCTTGATTTCTGATTAGTTTCAATAGGAATCCCGGTATCCATTAGAATCAAATCAATGAAAGAAAAACAAACTTGGGCGTATATTACTAAAAGAAAATCAAGTTACTAAAAGAAAATGAAATATGAAAGAAATAAAGTAATCTTTTTTTAGCATTCCGAAGAAGTAATTGATTGAGCGGTTGACAGATGATCCAAGGAGTTCTATGGTACCTTCTTCAGATTTCAAAAGGGGTACCTCAGCGATTTTCAACCCTTGCCCTTGAGCCATGAACAGTAAAAAGGCCAATAAAAAAAAGTAAAAAGGAGTCCGGTTTTCCGCGTTCTTCCTCATTGTCCATATATAACTCCGGGAAGGGCCGGTTCAGAAAAACGAAATAGAAAATTTAGGAAGACTTCGGTTGGAATAAAATTCCTATTATCCATATCCCCTTTCCTTTCAAAATAGGAATAGGGGAATTTGTGAAATATCTGTTTGATTTGGATTCTGAAAGAGTATTATTCATATATATTATGAATTGTATTCTATTCATAATAGAATCGAATACAATTACCTCGCTAGAATCCAAGACAATAGAATTCCTAAATGAAGATATTTTGATTAATTCAATTTCGAAATTCTAAATGGAATTAAATTACTGAATTAAATATAAATATATTAAATCTAATTTCATTATTTAATAATTAATATAATTAAAAAGGCTTTGAAGAACGATCTAGAAAAAAAGTGATACAGTTTGATTTCCCAACTCAATTAGTAGTATCTCTAGAGTCCACTTCTTCCCCATACTACGAGCGAAAGGGAAAATGTAAAGACTACCATTAAAGCAGCCCAAGCGAGACTTACTATATCCATGTGAATTATGTCCCCTATCTCTATGAATATGAAGAAATTATTCCATTATTGTTTCCTAATAATAGTGGAATCACTGGTGCAGAGTCAAAAAGGGATTTTGACCCAACGCCCTTGATGAAAGACTCCAATAAATATGAAACGCCCCAATAAATCCACTTAGAACAAGTTCGTATATGATTTCTAGTCGAATCGGTAAAACGAAACTAAATACACAGCCGCGCTTTTCTTTGGAAGTATCAAAGGGAATGTGACCTAATATGTAGTAATAATATGTAGTAATAATAAGACCTCTTCGTTTTTTTTTGTTGCCCTTGATTTTCATTAAGTAAAATTATGCATCCAATCGAATATTGATTGAATGCCCGTGCGTTCCGAGACTCTCATGAGTCTGTCTACTCTGTATACTGTATACAAAGTATCTCCCGCCCCTTCCATAACTATTAATTCGATTCTCCTCGGGCTATTCAATCTAATTCAAGACCCGGTCAGTAGACTCTACATTAGCAGTGGAAATAAATCGGAAACTCTTGATTTGATATGATAGCACTTCCACTACTATAATCTTTCCGTGAATTCGAAATGCAAGGATTGACAGCACTTTAAAGAACGGAAACCCCAGCTATTTAGAATCAAGAAAGTGTCACGAGTCGCGTACTTTGCTGCAAAAGATTCGGCGAGTTATACCAGCCAAGCAGAATAAGGGATTTCGAGTCTTATCGTTTGTTGATCAGGCGACACCCAGATTTGAACTGGGGAAAAAGGATTTGCAGTCCCCCACCTTACCGCTCGGCCATGCCGCCAAAACGATCCAAAATAGATGAAAATATTCCCCCTTTGCTTGTTTTGTTTTGGGGGGTACTCAATGTCTTTTTTTTTTATTGAAAAAAAAAAAAAATGTGTATTTTCAGTCACAAAAGCCAAAATTCAGGCCAAATTGGAACCATTAACTAGTGACTATAAATTCATGACCGACTCTTGGATTTAAATTGGAAAGTGTGTTTCCTAATGATAAATGATAGAAGCAAATCAAAATTGATACCGACCTAATTGGTATTGGTTTTTTTCTAGAAAAAAACCAATACCAATTCTCAATTTCAATTATAACAGCAATTATGAGTCTATGTAAACCCCAAACATAAATCGTTTCAGGGCGAGCTTCTAGCTTATCGGTTATCTTATCTGTGTATGGTGCCTCTCTATAGGGAATTTGACGAAAATTGTCATACTGCAATTTAGATTGAAGAGAAAATCTAAATTTTGATAGAGCACGACATGCGCTGTCCCGAATCGAACTATGCAATAAAGGGGGGGGGTGATGTATATATAGATAGCTATAGCTATATGGGCACGGGTTTACTAAATACAAGCCTTCTTACGCACTTCAATCCTATTCGAAAAATTCTACTAAAAAAAGAAAAAAGGGGTTCTCCGCAATCATTTTTTGAACACGGGAATCCACCAAAAAGTTAAGTGCTAAAAAAATGAACTTTATGTTGTTATATTGTGTCTGATTCTTATGTCTTTATCTCAGCGAATAGATCAAATCACGACTTTTATTTATTTTTTTTTTCTGGTATCCAAGCGGATTGGAATATGGAATATCATAATAATGATATAAGTTGAATTATTTTTTTTTATTCTATACAAAACTCCGTAAGTCTAAGTGGAATTTATCGCTTCGTTTCCGTTTGTATCCGTCTCTTAGAAATTCCGATTTAATTAAGTATAAAATCATCTTTTTTCCCCCGTTCATACGTATTTCATACATTCCATTTCTATGGAGTTGGGTAAAATTTCATGTGATTCAGTAAACAGAATCTAAATTCCAGCATTCTGCATAGAATCATATGAATCAATGCAGAATGAGAAACGAATGGGATTTTTTGATAAATGGGAAATTCAAAATGCTCGGAGATGGAAATGCGGGAATGTCTACAATACCTGGGTCGAATCAGATACAATTTGAAGGCTTTTGTAGGTTCATTGATCAGGGCTTAACAGAAGAACTTTATAAGTTTCCAAAAATTGAAGATACGGATCAAGAAATTGAATTTCAATTATTTGTGGAAACATATCAATTGGTAGAACCCTTGCTAAAAGAAAGAGATGCTGTATATGAATCATTCACATATTCTTCTGAATTATATGTATCCGCAGGATTAATTTGGAAAAGCCGAGGGGATATGCAGGAACAAACAATTTTTATTGGAAACATTCCTCTAATGAATTCTTTGGGAACTTCTATAGTAAATGGAATATACAGAATTGTCATCAATCAAATATTGCAAAGTCCCGGTATCTATTATCGGTCAGAATTGGGCCATAATGGAATGTCGGTCTATACAGGCACCATAATATCCGATTGGGGAGGAAGATTAGAATTAGAGATTGATAGAAAAGCA